GATCCACCATTTGTTGTTTTATGAAAATGACCGATGTGCTCGGATACGTCCGTAAGTATAGAGTCTTTTTTTTTCATTGATTAATTTTTCAATTGATTTGGCAATAACGAATGGATTACTCGTAATCCGTGTCGATCTGCGCTAAAGTGCCGACTCATATATATTTTATATCAAATCAATAAAATATATAGCTCGCCTCTTTCAGTTACAGTACAACGGTTGAATCTAAAATAGAACAAATAGAAAAAAAGGGTTTGAATGAAATTGTAAGAATATGTATGCTATACGATTTATTCCCTGGGATTGTAGTTCAATTGGTCAGAGCACCGCCCTGTCAAGGCGGAAGCTACGGGTTCGAGCCCCGTCAGTCCCGATGGATATAAATACAATCAAATCATTAAAATATTATTTATAACAGGGACCCCCTTTTTTCTTTTTTTAGTTTAAGGTATACAATATATAATTATATAATATAAATAATAAAGTAAAGGTTCCGATGAAGAAAGAAATAAAAAGAAGGAATTTTTGATTGCATCAGAAAGTAAAATTTTTTTATTTGATATGGATAAAAGATCTTCCTATGTTATACTATTTAATTTTCGACTATGAATCGATTTGATAGCTCAGATATTGTTATTCGTGATATTGATTCGATTTGATATCATCGAGATAAAATTGATACCATTGAATTTACCGCCGAAAGATTGAACATTTATATGGGATTAAATCCCGAAGTATTTATTTTATTAGAAATTAAAGAGAAAGGAAACATAGAGATTATGGAAGTAAATATTCTCGCATTTATAGCTACTGCACTCTTCATTCTAGTTCCTACTGCCTTTTTACTTATAATTTACGTAAAAACGGTAAGTCAAAGTAACTAATTTTACTTAAACATGACTTTTGATTTCTTATCAATGCAATGATTTATAATGATTGAATAAAAAAAATGAAAAAAGGATTTCAATTTCGGGTCTTAGTTTTAAATGAAATGATCAGACTAGAATCAGCAAAATTTTATGAAATCCATATAGTATAGTCGAAAGAAATAGATTTGATTTCTTTCGACTATACTATCTATTATGGTAGTGTATAAAGTTTGACTCTCTTCTCTGTTTTATTGATTTGAAAAAATAAAAGGGTTTAATATGTACCAATCCATCTATCTATATCTAGAAATAAATATTTCTAGATATATTAATACTATCTACTATATCTATAGATGGATATATATCGATATAGAATTTTTCTATTTCTGATTCTTTTCAGAGTCCCGGTATCATATTCGGTATGATATTTTTTAATATAATATATTATAAATATAGTATTTTAGCGTTCCAAAAAATGAATTGATTAAATAATTGACAGATGATCCGGGGGTTCCATGAATTCTATGAAAAAAGTTTTTCATATTTCGAAAAGATTGGTAGTAACCAGTTCAGCAAAATAGAAATCTTAGAAACAATTTGGTTGGAACGGGAATCCATTTCCCATTATTTGTATTCCCTTGACTTTCAAAATACGAAGATGGTTACTATACTATTCAAATATTTGTTTGATTGAAAGAATATTTTCAATATTATACATTATACATAGAATACATTCCACCACTGGAATACAATAGAATTAAAAAATGCAGATATAATCGCATTTAATTAATTAGTATTAATCAAATAACTAAATTCAATCGTTAAAAAATTTAAGAACCCAGCTATAAAACAATTGATACAGTTTGATCCCTTAACTCAATTAAGAAAGAGTACCCTTAGAGTCCACTTCTTCCCCATACTACAAGGGAAAGGGAAAATGTAAAAACTACCATTAAAGCAGCCCAAGCAAGACTTACTATATCCATGTAAATTTTGTCTCCTATCGCTATCAATATGAATGAATTATTTCATTATTGTTTACTAATTTTTCTTGTATTCTTTTCTTATTTAATTTTCACTAAAAATTTTATAATAATAATAGTGGAATCGCTGGTACAGAGTCAAAAAAAGATTCCTGGATAACATAATTGATGAAACAATTCAATAAATCCAATTATAACATCTAAAAAGTTCGTATCTGATTTCTAGTAGAATTGAAAAAAAATATTATGCATAAATAAAAAATATCCAGAGATATCCTTGGAAGTATTAAGGGAATGAATCTTACTAACAGGTAGTAAGAAAAAGATCTATGTTTTATTTTGCCCCATTTCATTAAGTGAAATGTCAAAAATATAGAATCAAGATAGATTATTTTGTATACTCTTCTCTTATTTGCATTTGATCTAATCCTTACCGTCTCCCGATTTATTCTCTAAAACAAAAAAAACAATAGGAAAACAGCTTCGTAAAGTCTTTCACTAGAGCTTACTGAAAAGAAAGAATTTTAAATTGAAATATAAAAAATAAACAAATTAATAATAAAAAAGAAATCTAATTAGATTATTAATCTAACTAATAATGCAGAAGTGTTCATATACTTTACATAAGTCTGTATACAAGCCCCCAACGAAAAATGGAAATATATTTCCCGTCCGAGCTACCCCTTCTTATTCAAGACACAATCTGTAGACGAACACTACACTAGTAGTGGAGTAAAAGGACTATCATTTCGATTCCTTTTCACTACTATAAATGAATTTTTCATTGAATTCGAGACAAAAAGATTTTAAGCATTTTAGAGAAAAAACCTACTGATGCTTAGAATTTTGCATCAAATAAGTCTCAAAAGTCCTTTTGCCGCACTTGCTTCCTCGATCAACAAAACGGAATAAACTATTTATTTCAATTCTCTTGTCGATCAGGCGACACCCGGATTTGAACTGGGGAAAAAGGATTTGCAGTCCCCCGCCTTACCACTCGGCCATATCGCCAAAATAATACAAAAAAAGATATGAGAATATCCCTCCCCTCAAAAAACCAAACAAAAAAGGGACGGGGTTCTAAACTTCTTTTTTTGATGTGTTTGTATCTTAAATTCCATTTTCTGTAATCCCCTTTTTCAAAGGGATCTCCTCCCTTTTCTATTGAAAAACGTATAGCTTTCAGTCACAAAAGCAAAAATGTCGGGACAAAGCGCAACCATTAACTCCAAATTCCTGAATCTGAATCGAAAATGGTTTTTTCTTAATGAGATAAAAAAATCGAAATTGATACATAACCAATCAATATTGGTTTTTTTATTGAAAAAGAATCCTTCTCAATTTCAATTATAATTTCAATTATAATTGAAATTATAACAGCAACGGTGAATATATGTCAACCCCAGAACATAAATTTTTATTCTTACACAGATATTATAGAATCGGGTATCTTATTCGTATATGATACCTAATATTATAGGGAATTTTAAAGAAATTCTCGTGCATCCATTTTTGTGCCAATTTTTTATTAAATAGATTAATTGAATTGATGATGAATAGAAAAAAGAAATTAACACGAAATACGCGTTGTCCCGAACAAATATGACTGCAATAAAGTAAGAGACATAGATAGCTATAGTTGGGGTTAGATCTATGCATGTTTAATAAATCCTAGTCTTTTTACGCACTGCAATCGTATTCTCAAATTCTAAAAAAAGAGGTAAAAATATCTCTCTTCTTTGTGAATTCGAATTCGTTTTGGAACAATTCAAAAGGGAAGTGCTAAAAAAATCAATACTATATTCTTTCTGCTTATTAGATTCTATCTTTATCTCATCGAGCCGAGCAAATCCCGAATTCAATTTTTGTTTTGAGATTCTTAATTCTTAACCCCCCCGAAGTCTAGGTGAATTTTATAAATTTGTGTCGATTTATATTAAAAGTTAGATAGATTATATCGGTTTGTTTTATTACAAAAAATTCCAATTTGCGTATAAAATTATATTATATATATATTTATTCCTCTTTTCATAATAGATATTTCATAGACGAAGTTAGTTAAAATTTCATGTGATTCAGTAAAGTAAAAAGAACCGAAATTCCATTATTGCTAAATATATTCATGTGATTCGATGAAGAATGACAGCGTGGGATATTTTCTATAAAATAAATGAAATGGGGAAATTCAAAATGCTTGGGGTTGGAAATGAAGGAATGTCTACACTACCCGGATTGAATCAAATACAATTTGAAGGGTTTTGTCGATTCATTGATCGGGGCTTAAAAGAAGAACTTTTTAAGTTTCCAAAAATTGAAGATACAGATCAAGAAATTGAATTTCAATTATTTGTGGAAACATATCAATTGGTCGAACCCTCCATAAAAGAAAACGACGCTGTATATGAATCACTTACACATTCCTCTGAATTATATATATCCGCGGGATTAATTTGGAAAAACTGTAGGGATATCCAAGAACAAATAATTTTTATTGGAAACATTCCTCTAATGAATTCCCTGGGAACTTCTATAGTAAATGGAATATACAGAATTGTAATCAATCAAATATTGCAAAGCCCCGGTATCTATTATCGGTCAGAATTGGACCATAACGGAATTTCGGTCTATACCGGCACCATAATATCAGATTGGGGAGGAAGATTAGAGTTAGAGATTGATCGAAAAGCAAGGATATGGGCTCGTGTAAGTAGGAAACAGAAAATATCTATTCTAGTTCTATCATCAGCTATGGGTTCGAATTTAAGCGAAATTCTAGAGAACGTTTGCTACCCTGAAATTTTCTTGTCTTTCCTGAATGAAAAGGAGGAAAAAAAAATCGGGTCAAAAGAAAATGCCATTTTGGAGTTTTATCGCCAATTTGCTTGTGTAGGCGGAGATCCTGTATTTCCCGAATCTTTATGTACGGAATTACAAAAAAAATTTTTTCAACAAAGATGTGAATTAGGAGGGATTGGTCGACGAAATATGAATCGAAGGCTGAATCTTGATATACCTCAGAACAATACATTTTTGTTACCGCGAGATATATTGACAGCTGCGGATCATTTGATTGGAATGAAATTTGGAATGGGTACACTTGATGATATGAATCATTTGAAAAATAAACGTATTCGTTCCGTAGCAGATC